ATTCGTAACTGCATATTTACAATACAGACGCGGCGATCAGTTGGACCTTTAATTGAGTAACATCTCTTTTTTTTAATTGACCTCCTCCTTAATTTCCAGGAGGTCAAATTCAGGTTGCAGTTCAAGTTAGTGAAGTTATTTTATTGTGATTCAACATTAAAAGAACAGAATCACGCTCTGTAGGATTTGAACCTACGACATCGGGTTTTGGAGACCCACGTTCTACCGAACTGAACTAAGAGCGCTTTATTATGATGGGAGATACGGATGTCAAGAAAAGGATTCTTTTTGTACCCCCAATACATCTTGTATGTATAGTATCATAAAATGGTAGATTGTGTCCAATTTTAATCGATCTCAATTGACCCCTCGTTACTGTCCATAGGAGAAGTGATAAGTAGGGATGACAGGATTTGAACCCGTGACATTTTGTACCCAAAACAAACGCGCTACCAAGCTGCGCTACATCCCTTTCATTTGTTGTACAGTGCCATTGTAGGGAATCCGTGTTTTGTTTTCCACATCCTAATTTCCTCTATCTAAATAGAATTTCTTTTGCCATTTCTTCTTTTTGGTTTTTTGGTTTCATTCTCATAAAGAATTATATACATACCTAACGTATAAACGTATAAAGGAATGAATATTTATCAGTAGTGCTCAGGAAGGAGGGTTCATCTTTTTCTGTTTTAGGGACAGGTAGATTTCATCTACCGGATCGTTGTATATATCCATTTTGGTTAGAGATTCCCCGTACAAATGATCTTTAACTACATATGCATCTGATCATATATGTATTACAATATACAATAAAGTCAATAAAGTTAAAGAAAAAGAAGGAGGATTTTCAATGCGAGATATAAAAACATATCTCTCCACGGCACCTGTGCTAACTACTCTATGGTTCGGGTCTTTGGCGGGTCTATTGATAGAGATCAATCGTTTATTCCCAGATGCGTTGACATTCCCCTTTTTTTCATTCTAGTTATTGACATGGGAAGGGATCAAGAAGATTAGAGATACAATAAATTCTCTGCGACTAACCCCCCCCTTTTTTCAGTTCTTTAGGATAGGAAAGAAAGAGTAAAGAATAAAAGTGGATTGAATCTCATTGAAACTCGGGTTCGGGTTAATATAGGGAGAACAGAAAAGGAAATGTGGGTCGAGGGCAGGCTGTTCAAGATCATACAAGATACTAAATAAAATACTGGGATTGGGAATAATTGATAGTTAGAAATATTTGTATTACTTAATAATTTGATTACTCTATTGATTGCAACGAAATCTTTCATAATTGAATTGGATTTCGAGTTAGCAACTTCTCGTCTATTTATTTTTCATTCCTTTCTTCTTCGCTTCGGTTCGAATCGAAAAAAGAAGAATTGAGTGAATTCAAAATCCAAAGGAGGTTCATGGCTAAGGGTAAAGATGTCAGAGTAGTAGTTATTTTGGAATGTACCAGTTGTGTCCGAAATGGTTTGAATAAAGAATCGCGGGGCATTTCCAGATATATTACTCAAAAGAATCGACACAATACACCTAGTCAATTGGACTTGAAAAAATTCTGCCCTTATTGTTACAAACATACGATTCATGGGGAGATAAAGAAATAAATCGAACGGAACGCGTGTGCCACTCTTCCAAGGAAGAGGAAGAAATTACATATACATATATAATATATACAAATCCAGTCCTATTTTGGTCGGATCCGAAATGAATGAAGAAATAGGATTTTAGAAATAAGAAATAAACCATGGATAAATCCAAGCGGCCCTTTCATAAATCCAAGCGATCTTTTCATAGGCGTTTGCCCCCAATTGGATCGGGGGATCGAATTGATTATAGAAACATGAGTTTAATTAATCAATTTATTAGTGAACAAGGAAAAATATTATCTAGACGAGTGAATAGATTAACCTTGAAACAACAACGATTAATTACTATTGCTATAAAACAAGCTCGTATTTTATCTTCGTTACCTTTTCTTAATAATGAGAAACAATTTGAGAGAACCGGGTCGATCCCTAGAACTACTGGTCCTAGAACCAGAAATAAATAAGCCTATTCCTCAATCGAATCAAAACTCTAATTCGAACTCAGATTGAAGTTTTGTTCGAAAAAGCCGAGAGATTGTTGCGCCGTAATGTAATAATAAAAAAAAGAATGGGGGAAGAATAAATCTTTTTTTTTTTTTTTTATTGAAACGTGTTCGTTCATTCCTACTACTTATCTTATCATACGAATTTCTACTATACCCTCCCGGAGTTCATTCTCCGGGGAACTCCGTTTAAAGTATTCCAGTGAATTCCTTCCAATCTCCTTATTTGATGATCGCATTGGAAATCGTGTCAAGACAATTCCTATTTGATATGGCTATTTGTGCAGGTATTTTACGATTAAGAAGCAACTGCCTCTTGTACAGATCAAGTATTAATCGACTATAACTATGGGATCCCCTATTCTCACGAGTTACTGCATTTATCCGAGTGATCCACAAACGACGAAAACTTCTCTTTCGCCTGCCTCTATCCCGATGAGTGGAAACCAAAGCTCTCATTTTCTGTTGAGTAGTAGTTCGAGTAAGTCTTGAATGAGCCCCTCGAAAGGTTGCTGCAAATAAACGAATTTTTGTTCTACGTCTCCGAGCTATATATCTTCGTCTAACTCTGGTCATTGAATCAAAAGAAACTTGGATGAATAACTAATTGATTTCTTTTCTTTCAGTCATTCTTTTCCCCTCTCCTGGTTTATTAATAACAAAACGGATTCTTCCGATGTATAAAATTAAAATACAAATTCCAATGGCTTTTGCTACTATAACCTTCCCAACCACGATTTTTTTATTTCTTCCAGGCATTTCACCTCAAAAAAAAAAAAGAAATTGTACCGATATTAGGTATAAAATAAATCGTAAATGGACAAATAGTGGCTTCCATCGTTTCTATGGTTACTTCTTAAACGGCGAGGTCCTCTCTATACACCGGAGCCCCTTTCCTCATTTAATCAATGTTATTGGTAACTTGTACAGTTCACGCTCTTTGGCTCTACCGATGAATTCTCGAGTAATAGGTCTTTTTTCAATGGGATCTATCCATACAGTGACGGCATTTAATTATGAAGGTTGAATAGGTAGCTGACCCTGTTAGTCCGTTCTTGCAAGAGTAGGAGCATAATCTTTCTGCTTCTTAAATATCATTCCCCCGCTTAATGGATAACCATTTGCTACCAATGGGAATTGCTTTTCATCTCAAATCGAGGTGATTGGATTTGCACCAATGGAAACCATAAATTCCATACAAATAGAGGTATACGAGAGATCTTTATTTTTCGATAGTGAATGGAGTTCTTCCATTCTATTCATTGGTACGAGTCATTGATACTGTAAAAATCGTCTCATTTGTTCTAGCTCATGATCTGAACGAGTCGCACATACACCCTAGTACATGTTCCTCGACGCTGAGGACATCCTCGAAGAGCGGGGGATTTCGTGACATTTCTGATTGGCTGTCTTGTGTTTCTAATAAGTTGTTTAATAGTTGGCATGCTGAATCATATACAGAATGGGCTGGTTTAGATCGATCCTAACCGGATGATTATGAATTACTTCCATTTCATATTTTACCCAGGCAAGAAGATAAAAGATCAAATAAGGGTTCATTCAAATTATGATTCGAAATGGAATCAAAGATTTATGCGAAATCCCCGGTATTTTCGATCGCTACAAGATCAACAATGCCATAATCTTGGGCTTCTGTTGCTGACATAAAAACATCCCTTTCCATGTCTTCGGATACAACCCATAAAGGATTGCCCGTTCTTTGTACATAAACCCTTGTGAGGGTTTCGCGGAGTTTCAGTAGTTCTTCCGCTTCCAGGATAAATTCTCCTGTGGGTGCCTCATAAAAAGAACTAGCAGGTTGATGGATCATAACCCTGATGATATAACATAATGAACGATTCCTCTATCTCGCATGATTGGGCGAAGGGAAGGGATAAAGAATAACAAGCAGGGAGAAAAAGATAGAATTGAACAACCGTACAGGCATCTTTTGTGCATACGGCTCTGTAATGGAATTTTTTTTTTCTCTTTTTTCATCGAAGAAAGAGACAAGTCGAATCTATCAGACCCAGATCGTTGAATGATCCATTTACCATCCTTCCTTTCGGAGTAATCAAAAAATACTATGATGGTTCCGTTGCTTTATATATTTATCTCGTCTGTGATTCAGCAATCCCAAAGTTTCTTTCTGATCCGATCAAATAAAAATAAGTAAAAAATGATCTTTTTTTTTTTTTTTTTATTTTCACACTCTTTCATAACATAAATATTGGAAAGAGACTTCTGATGTGGAAGCAAAAAGGTTTGTGACGCTGAAATGGACCCCGATACATAAGATCAAGTCGGAAATAACCTTTCTTTCATACTACTATCTCGATACATAATCTCATATTATGAAAAAATAATAATAGTTTGCTCATATCGAACTTGAAATGCCATGCTATTATTACTTAATATTATTATTATTTTATTCATATTCCATATGACGAAGGCATAGTCTTTTTTTCTCTCAAATAAAAAAACTCATTGGCGCCAAGCGTGAGGGAATGCTAGACGTTTGGTAATTTCTCCTCCAACCAGGATGAAAGATCCCATTGAAGCGGCTAATCCCATGCATATTGTATGCACATCTGGTGGCACAAATTGCATAGTATCATAAATAGCTATTCCTGGGATTACCCATCCGCCGGGAGAATTTATAAACAAATACAGATCCCTGGTATCATCCTCTATACTGAGATATACCATGAGACCAACAAGTTGATTCGAGATCTCGCTATCAACTTCTTGGCCTAAAAAAAGTAATCTTTCTCGATGAAGTCGGTTGATTAGGACAAAATTCTATTCCTTAGGAACCGTACACGCACCTTTGGGTGCATACGGTTCAAAAAATCAAAATTGAGAAAAAAAAAAAAAGAAATTGTCGATTCCAGCCCTATTTCTTTTTTCGTAGCGGGCTTTTTCTTCCATTTTTTAAGAAACATGAGTTTTGACTTGCTTCCCTATAAAATCAAAAAAGAATTCACTGAACTTATCGAGCTAACCCCTCATTGATGTATTGTTTCATCGAGATCTAAATCACGATGTAATTTTCTTGTTCCCGAATGGGCCTCTTCCACTCTTTTAGGTTTATGCTCTACTCCGGGTAAAGATCTGCCCGAATTCGATTTGCACATATAGGACAAATGATCCCAGTACCACTTCTTTTTGCTATGACTTCTTTTTTTTTTTTTCAATTTGTTTCATTTTCATGCCTTCCACAAAATATTCGATGTATTCATCATCATCATATTATTCCATTAATTGGCAATTTGAGATCACTCATATGGTATAAAGGAATCATTTCTGATAGGGTGGTAATCATACATGGATTACCTTGGTATTTTCTGAACGGAGCCTGTATACTTCATTTTATTGGTCCAAGCCAACCATAAATTCTTTTAATTGAGAATATTGATCCTCCAACCAAATAAATTGATCTAATTGCACTTCACGCTTCGAATTATTGATGGTTCAATCAATCTTTCTTGGGCGAAACAGAGGATATCTCGATCGGGGGAGAGAACGGGGAAATCCCATATGACCCAATATGTCTGACAAGTCACACTATACGTCAACCCAAACTGCATCTTCCTCTCCAGGACTCCGAAAAGGTACTTTTGGAACACCAATGGGCATTAAATGAAAGAAAAATGAAGTATTCTATTTCACTTTGATGTGGAAACGTAACAAACAATGGTTTATTGTCTTCATAATATTGTCGTTTATCGTATTTTATCGATAGATTGGAAGATTCATAGAGGAAGACGGAATAAAGGAAAATTCTTACGAACGGATCGTTCGAATGAGAAACAAGTATCTATACATTCGCTCACAAAAAATAGGATTAATCCCCCCATTGCGTATTGGTACTTATTGGGTATAGAATAGATCTGCTTCTCTTTGTTCCCACGAACAGAATTGTTCAATTATTACTAACGGAACAGAATAAATATTAACCCTTGTTTCGAGATAATCCAATGAAAGGGTGAGGCCCATAGCATAGTTATTTCCAATGTGATAAAGTTACATAGTATCTATTTTTTCTTTGAGAAAGGGGTATTTCCATGGGTTTGCCTTGGTATCGTGTTCATACCGTCGTATTGAATGATCCCGGTCGGCTGCTTTCTGTCCATATAATGCATACAGCTCTAGTTTCCGGTTGGGCCGGTTCGATGGCTCTATACGAATTAGCAGTTTTTGATCCTTCTGACCCCGTTCTTGATCCAATGTGGAGACAGGGTATGTTCGTTATACCCTTCATGACTCGTTTAGGAATAAACAATTCATGGGGCGGTTGGAGTATTACAGGAGGAACTATAACGAATCCGGGTATTTGGAGTTACGAAGGTGTGGCCGGGGCACATATTGTGTTTTCTGGCTTGTGCTTCTTAGCAGCTATCTGGCATTGGGTGTATTGGGACCTAGAAATATTCTGTGATGAACGTACGGGAAAACCCTCTTTGGATTTGCCCAAGATTTTTGGAATTCATTTATTTCTCTCAGGGGTGGCTTGCTTTGGGTTTGGCGCATTTCATGTAACAGGCTTGTATGGTCCTGGAATATGGGTATCCGATCCTTATGGCCTAACCGGAAAAGTACAATCTGTAAATCCAGCGTGGGGTGCGGAAGGTTTTGATCCCTTTGTTCCGGGAGGAATAGCCTCTCATCATATTGCAGCAGGTACATTGGGTATATTAGCAGGTCTATTCCATCTTAGTGTCCGCCCACCCCAACGTCTATACAAAGGATTACGTATGGGCAATATTGAAACTGTCCTTTCCAGTAGTATCGCTGCTGTCTTTTTTGCAGCTTTCGTTGTTGCTGGAACTATGTGGTATGGTTCAGCAACTACCCCGATCGAATTATTTGGTCCCACTCGTTATCAGTGGGATCAGGGATACTTCCAGCAAGAAATATATCGAAGAGTTGGCGCCAGTCTAGCCGAAAATCTGAGTTTATCGGAAGCTTGGTCTAAAATTCCCGAAAAATTAGCTTTTTATGATTACATCGGTAATAATCCGGCGAAAGGTGGATTATTCCGGGCAGGCTCAATGGACAACGGGGATGGGATAGCTGTTGGATGGTTAGGACACCCTATCTTTAGAGATAAAGAAGGGCATGAACTTTTTGTACGCCGTATGCCTACTTTTTTTGAAACATTTCCAGTAGTTTTGGTGGACGGAGACGGAATTGTGAGAGCCGATGTTCCTTTTAGAAGGGCAGAATCGAAGTATAGTGTCGAACAAGTGGGTGTAACTGTTGAGTTCTATGGTGGCGAACTCAATGGAGTCAGCTATAGCGATCCTGCTACTGTGAAAAAATATGCTAGACGTGCCCAATTGGGTGAAATTTTTGAATTAGATCGTGCTACTTTGAAATCCGATGGTGTTTTTCGGAGCAGTCCAAGGGGTTGGTTCACTTTTGGACATGCTACGTTTGCTTTGCTCTTCTTTTTCGGACACATTTGGCATGGCGCTCGAACCTTGTTCAGAGATGTTTTTGCTGGGATTGACCCAGATTTGGATGCTCAAGTGGAATTTGGAGCATTCCAAAAACTTGGAGATCCAACTACAAGGAGACAGGTAGTCTGATACAACATTGCTCCGGTATCTTTCGCCTCTATATTTTATTTTTTTGATTTGACATAAGGTACCGTAGAAATATTGATTTGAATCATCGCCTTTCTTTGCTCTTGTCCTTTCTTTATCTGGGAAATAATCCTAAATGAACAGGTGTGGAAGCTATAATTGTAAACAACGATCGAATCTATGGAAGCATTGGTTTATACATTCCTCTTAGTCTCGACTTTAGGGATAATCTTTTTCGCTATATTTTTTCGAGAACCGCCTAAGGTCCCGACTAAAAAGATGAAATGATTTTTCATTATCTTAATTGAAGTAATGAGTCCCCCATATGGGGGACTCATTACTTCAATTAGTCTCCGTGTTCCTCGAATGGATCTCTTAGTTGTTGAGAGGGTTGCCCAAAAGCGGTATATAAGGCGTACCCTGTAAAGCTTACAAGTGAACCAGATATGGAGATGGCGACTAAGGTTGCTGTTTCCATTATTAGAGAATTTCAAGACCACGATGGATCTATGCTACGATAAGATCGTTTATTTACAACGGAATAGTATACAAAGTCAACAGATCTCAACCAATGCAATAGTATTTATGGCTACACAAACCGTTGAGGGTAGTGCTAGATCTGGGCCAAGACGAACTATTACAGGGGATTTATTGAAACCATTGAATTCAGAATATGGTAAAGTGGCTCCTGGGTGGGGAACCACCCCATTTATGGGTGTCGCAATGGCTCTATTTGCGATATTCCTATCTATTATTTTAGAGATTTATAATTCTTCCGTTTTACTGGATGGAATTTCAATGAATTAGGTCCATAAGAACCAGAAGCCCTAGCTTTTCAATCAAAAATGAATCACTTAGGACTCAGATTTATAGTCCATTCTGGTAGTTTGACCGTGGAATTCCGTTGTTTCGGTATTTCCGGAATATGAGTGTGCGACTTGTTATAATTGATCCTATTGATAGTACAGAGAATGGGTCTGTCATCTCGACAGAGATGGTTCTGCCTCGTCGGATATTCATCCTAGTATCTGGAGCACGGAATATATGGAATAGATCAAGAAATATTTGAACTATGATTCATACCTACTATTCAGACCTCGTGACTGGACTTCAAAAAATTTTCAAACAAAGAGGTATTTGATAAATTGAACGATTTTTCTTCCTTTAGAATCATGCTTATTTTGACCGAAGGACAAATCTTTCTCTGGATTTTTAGTCATTACATCTATGAATAAGTGATGATCAAATAGTTCTTACTCATAGAACCCTTGGTCTTAGTTTTTGGGTTTTATTGAATCATCGTGGTTCTAGTATGAATCTGAGGTTTCAATCGATTCATAGGGTCTCAACAAGAGAATTCCTATCAAAAAAAATATAGTAAACAATAGTCAATCTGCATTACGCACAAACAAAAACAACAAATCAAATAACAAATAAATAGGGGAATAGAAGATTCAAGAGGCCTGTAACGATCAACATAAAGACAGATGAGCTAACTTGATATTTTGGCATTCTCATCACAACAAAGAAGAGAGTTCGGATTTTGGTTCCTTCGTATCTTCAGAGACGATTGAATCAAGTGGATAAATAAGAAATTTCAAATTTTCTATTACATATCCATTGTAATCAGTATTTGGGTGTTTCTGCTTGAGCCGTACGAGATGAAATTCTCATATACGGTTCTCAGAGGGGGAGTCCCCTTGGTTTACCTATCTCAATAAAGTATATGATTGGTTCGAGGAGCGTCTCGAGATTCAGGCGATTGCAGATGATATAACTAGTAAATATGTTCCTCCTCATGTCAATATATTTTATTGTCTAGGAGGGATCACACTTACTTGTTTTTTAGTACAAGTAGCTACGGGTTTTGCTATGACTTTTTACTATCGTCCGACCGTTACGGAGGCTTTTGCCTCTGTTCAATACATAATGACTGAAGTCAACTTTGGTTGGTTAATCCGATCAGTTCATCGATGGTCAGCAAGTATGATGGTCCTAATGATGATCCTACACGTATTTCGTGTGTATCTCACGGGCGGATTTAAAAAACCTCGCGAATTGACTTGGGTTACGGGTGTGGTTCTGGCTGTATTGACTGCATCGTTTGGTGTAACTGGTTATTCCTTACCCCGGGACCAAATCGGTTATTGGGCAGTAAAAATCGTGACAGGCGTACCTGAAGCTATTCCCGTAATAGGATCACCTTTAGTAGAGTTATTGCGTGGAAGTGCTAGTGTGGGTCAATCTACTTTGACCCGTTTTTATAGTTTACACACTTTTGTATTACCTCTTCTTACTGCCGTATTTATGTTAA